AAAAAATATCAATGATAATGATATAGAATTCCAATATGTAAGGTCTATGAATCATCTCATAAAAGACAGTGTAATAAAGCATCAATACTAATTGATTCATCCATAATAAAATATTAAATAAATCTACGTAATAGAAGTAATAGAAGAAAAAAATCAAGAGCTTCGAGCCAATAAAGATTAAGATGGTTGGCTCAAAAATAAATTGGATTGTGAGCTCCATTGTAGAATTCTAACCTAACCATTAAGTACGAAGCGGTGGGAACGATGAAACCTGTGAATACAAAAAATTTTATGGAACAAATGAATTCACCAGTCGGGATGGCGAAATGAACCAGAAATCAATTCATCTATTCTGCAAAGTCACGAGCAAGCGCTACGGCTGAAATAGAGATTGCAAGAGTAAATATTCGCCAGCGAAAACTTTTTTTTGTTGAATTAGTAAACTTGAATATGAATAAAGGACAAAAGAAAATAAAGATTTATTAAAACGTTAAAAAAAAAAACTATTTTTTATAAAAATATTCCAATATTGATTCAATTGAAATAGTGAAATTAAGTTTTGAATCCTTTTATTCGCAAGGAGCTGGATGAGAAGAAACTCTCACGTCCAGTTCTGTAGTAGAGATGGAATTCCGAAACAACCATCAACTATAACCCCAAAAGAACTAGATTCCGTAAACAAAATAGAGGAAGAATGAAGGGAATATCTTATCGAGGTAATCGTATTTATTTCGGTAAATATGCTCTTCAAGCACTTGAACCCGCTTGGATTACTTCTAGACAAATTGAAGCGGGTCGACGAGCAATGACACGAAATGTACGCCGTGGTGGAAAAATATGGGTCCGTATATTTCCAGATAAACCAGTTACAGTAAGACCGGCCGAAACACGTATGGGTTCGGGGAAAGGATCCCCTGAATATTGGGTAGCTGTTGTTAAACCGGGACGAATACTATATGAAATGGGTGGAGTAACCGAAACTCTAGCTAGACGGGCTATTTTTATAGCAGCATCCAAAATGCCCATACGAACTCAATTCATTATTTCTGGATAAAAATGTAGAACCTGAGTCTTGGGATGAAGCAAAACCACGGGTTTATTTTTTTAGACAAACAATATTTCTTTTATTTTATTCATCCTTTACATTGAAAGAATACACTAAAAAATTGATATGATTCAACCTCAGACCTATTTAAATGTAGCGGATAACGGCGGGGCTCGAGAATTGATGTGTATTCGAATCATAGGAGCTAATAATCGTCGATATGCTCATATTGGTGACGTTATTGTTGCTGTGATCAAAGAAGCACTACCAAATATGCCCCTTGAAAAATCAGAAGTAGTCAGAGCTGTAATTGTTCGTACCTGTAAAGAACTTAAACGTGACAGCGGTATGATAATACGATATGATGACAATGCTGCAGTTGTGATTGATCAAGAAGGAAATCCAAAAGGAACTCGAATTTTTGGTGCAATCCCCCGGGAATTGAGACAATTAAATTTTACTAAAATAGTTTCATTAGCTCCCGAGGTATTATAAAATAAAATGAGATCGTGATATCTTTGAGGTATTTGAAAGAAATAGATTAAGAACTAGATTAATTCGTAGATTGGGTCTCACGCATATATCTTGAAAAATTCATATTCATAAAAAAAAAGAAAAACATGTTGATTATATCCAATTTTGAAGCACCAATAATTTTAGTTTATCATGGGTAGAGACACTATTGCTGAGATAATAACCTCCATACGAAATGCTGATATGGATAGAAAAAGAGTTGTTCGCATAGTATCGACTAATATTACCGAAAATATTGTTAAAATACTTTTTCGAGAAGGTTTTATTGAAAACATCAGAAAACATCGAGAAAAACACAAATATTTTTTGGTTTTAACCCTGCGACATGGAAGGACTAGGAAAAGACCCTATAGAAATTTTTTAAATTTAAAACAGATAAGTCGGCCCGGCTTACGAATCTATTCAAACTCCCAACGAATTCCTAGAATTTTAGGTGGAATGGGGATTGTAATTCTTTCTACCTCTCGGGGGATAATGACAGACCGGGAGGCTCGACTAGAAGGAATCGGCGGAGAAATTTTGTGTTATATATGGTAATCCTTTTAATATCCAAATGGGATCCGAAAACTCTTCCTATTTGTAAAAAAAAACAAGGGGATGAGTTATCTAATATTGTTTTTCCTCTATTAGTTGATACTTCAAGGAGGCTTGACCTGGAATGAAAGAACAAAAATGGATCCATGAAGGTTTAATTACAGAATCGCTTCCCAACGGCATGTTCCGGGTTCTATTAGATAATGAAGATCTGATTTTAGGTTATGTTTCAGGAAAGATCCGACTTAGTTTTATACGGATACTGCCAGGAGATAAAGTAAAAATTGAAGTAAGTCGTTATGATTCAACCAGAGGACGTATAATTTATCGACTGTGAAACAAGGATTCAAAAGATTAGCTAGTTTTTATTCAATACGATTTGAGATTAAAAATTGCAATAAACTTTTTTTCGACCGATGAAGTAGATTCAGAATTAAGATTAAGGAATAACAAATATGAAAATAAGAGCTTCCATTCGTAAAATTTGTGAAAAATGTCGGCTAATTCGCAGGCGGGGGCGCATTAGAGTCATTTGTTCCAACCCGAGACATAAACAAAGACAAGGATAATCAGATTCACTAAAGAGCTCAATGTACAAATAAAGAATCTGTTTTGACATCAAATGGATATATCCATATATTTCTAACTCATATTTATGAGATGATACAATATGGCAAAAGTTATACCGAGAATGGGTTCACGTAGGAATGTACGTATTGGTTCACATACGAGTGCACGTAAAATACCAAAAGGAGTTATTCATGTTCAAGCAAGTTTCAATAATACCATTGTCGCGGTTACAGATATACGGGGTCGGGTGGTTTCCTGGTCCTCGGCCGGTACTTGTGGATTCAAGGGTACGAGAAGAGGGACACCCTTTGCTGCCCAAACTGCAGTAGCAAGTGCTATTCATACAGTAATAGCACAAGGTATGCAACGAGCAGAAGTCATGATAAAAGGTCCCGGTCTAGGAAGAGACGCGGCATTACGAGCTATTCGTAGAAGTGGTATACTATTAACTTTTGTACGGGATGTAACCCCTATGTCACATAATGGCTGCAGACCTCCGAAAAAAAGACGTGTGTAGAAACGAACAGTGAAGAAATTTCAAAATAAACAAGAGAAAAAAATAATTCAATCAAATAAAATCAAATAATATTATATACTATGGTTCGAGAGAAAGTATACAGTATCTACTCGGACACTACAGTGGAAGTGTGTTGAATCAAGAACAGATAATAAACGTCTTTATTATGGGCGCTTTATTATGTTTCCACTTATGAAAGGCCAAGCCGACACATATAGGCATTGCGCTGTGAAGAGCTTCGCTTTGAGAAATAGAAGGGACATGTATCACACGTGTAAAATTTGAAACGTCCCCATGAATATTCTACTATTAACGGGTATTCAAGAATTGGTCCACGAAATTTTAATAAATTTGCAAGAAATTGTATTGATAAGTAATCTATATGTAGAACTTGTGAGCGTATATTTGTGTCAGGGGTCCTGGATATGTAACTGCTCAAGATATCATCTTACCACCTTAATTTAGAAGACAATCAACACAAGGTTCCTTTCTACCCTTTTACTTTTCACGATAAATTGGATAAACTTAGAAAAAAAACAATAAAGAAATAGTACTAAAATCTATTTTTTTTTTAATTAATTAAGATGAAAATAGGTTTTGAATATGTAGCACAATTCATATATTAGAAATTTCTTTCTAAATTTATCTAATCTTCTAATCTATGGATAAATAAAACACAGTAAAACCATATTGTTACGTTTCCACATCAAAGTGAAATATAGTATTTAGTTTTTTTCTTTCAATTCATGCCTATTGGTGTTCCAAAAGTACCTTTCCGAAGTCCTGGAGAGGAAGATGCATCTTGGGTTGACGTATAGTGCGACTTGTCAGATATATTGGGTCATATGGGATTTCCCCGTTCTCTCCCCCGATTGAGGTATCCTCTGCTTCGCCCAAGAAAGATAAATTGACTCATCAAAAAATTGGAGCGTGAAGTGCAATTAGATGCATTATTTGGGGGAATTCATAGTACTATTATCAATTATAATAATTTATGGTTATCTTTGGTTGGACTAAAAAAATGAAGTATCCAAGCTCCGTTTAGAAAACCCCAATTGGTAATAAATAGATCTGTGATTACTACGTGTATCATAACCTAATTCCTGTTTGTTATTTGAAAAGTAATAACAAAAAAAACGGTGATTAGTAAGATTTGTCCTATATGTGCAAATCCAAATCGGGCGAATCTTTACCCGGAGTAGAGCATAAACCTAAAAAGATTAAAGAGACCCGTTTGGGAACAAGAAAATACCACCGCGATTTGGATTGCATCTCGATGAAACAATACATCAATGAAAAGTTAATTCAATAAGTTTATTAACTTCTTTTCTATTATAACAAAGAAAGAAAAGAAGTCAAAATCTATCTTTATTGACAAATTGAAGAAAAAGCCCTTTCATTAGAAGGTAGAAAAACCTGTTAATAAAAAATAATAGGAAAAAAGAAAGAGGACTGGAATCTATACATTGATTTTTATTTTTGCACAATTTTTTTTGAACCGTATGCATCAAAAGGTGCATGTACGGTTCCTAAGGGATATAATTTTACCCTACTCAACCGACTTTATCGAGAAAGATTACTTTTTTTAGGCCAAGAAGTTGATAGTGAGATCTCGAATCAACTTCTGGGTCTTATGGTATATCTCAGTATCGAGGATGATACCAAAGATCTGTATTTGTTTATAAACTCTCCTGGCGGGTGGGTAATACCTGGAGTAGCTATTTATGATACTATGCAATTTGTGCGACCAGAGGTTCATACAATATGCATGGGATTAGCTGCATCAATGGGATCTTTTAT